TCGAATCAACTTATCGGTCTTATGGTATATCTTAGTATCGAGGACGATACCAAAGATATTTATTTGTTTATAAACTCTCCTGGGGGGTGGGTAATACCTGGAATAGCTATTTACGATACTATGCAATTTGTACGACCAGATGTGCATACAGTATGCATGGGGTTAGCTGCCTCCATGGGTTCTTTTCTCCTGGTCGGAGGAGAAATTACCAAACGTCTAGCATTCCCTCACGCTTGGCGCCAATGAGGTTTTTATTTGAAAGAAAAAAGAAGACTATGCCTTCGCCATATGAATATTAAGATGAATATTAAGTAACAATAGCATGGCACTTCGAATTCGATATGAGAATTTTTTTCAAAACGTTAAATTATGTATCGAGAGAGTAGTATGAGATAAAAAAGATTTCCGATTTTCTCTTATCTATCGGGAGTCCATCCAGTTCAGCGTCACAAACTTTTTTTGTTTTCACACCGGGAGACTCTTAACAAAATTTTTGTTATGAAAGAGCGCGAAAACAAGATTTTGATCGAATCAAAAAGAAACTTTGGGATTGCTGAATCACAGACAACGAAATTAAATATATACAGCAACGGAGCCATCATAGTATTTTGGAAATCCTCTCAAAGGAAGGGTGGCTTTTTGATCATTTACCTATCTGCCCCAGGTCTGATAGATTTTCTTCCTTTTTTCTCTTTCTTCAATGTAGGGTAAGGGTCAATTTTATTGTAGAGCCGTATGCAATGCACAAATTATGCCTGTACGGTTGTTCAATTCTATCTTTTTTTTTATTATTTTTCTCTTCGCTTCATCATGCGAGATAAAGAAACCTTTTATTATGATCATCAGGGTAATGATCCATCAACCTGCTAGTGGTTTTTATGAGACACAAGTGGGAGAATTTATCTTGGAAGCGGAAGAACTGCTGAAACTGCGTGAAACCATCACAAGGGTTTATGTACAAAGAACGGGTAAACCATTATGGGTTGTATCCGAAGACATGGAAAGAGATGTTTTTATGTCAGCAACAGAAGCACAAGCTTATGGAATTATTGATCTTGTAGCAGTTGAATGAAAATAATGTAACATACATGGATTTCACGTAAATCCATGATTTGAGATTTAATCTCCGATCCGAGGTTCTTAATTCTCTTAAATATAAGTAATTCATAATCAAATCATCCGGTTAGGATCAATCTAAACCAGCCCATTCATTATGTATACGATTCAACATGCCAACGATTAAACAACTTATTAGAAATACAAGACAGCCAATCAAAAATGTCACAAAATCCCCCGCCCTTCGGGGATGCCCTCAGCGCCGAGGAACATGTACTAGGGTGTATGTGCGACTCGTTTAGATCGTGAGCTGGCACAAAAAAACTGCTTTTACAGTATCAATGATCAGTATCGCTGAGCTGAAATAGAATGGAAGAAGGAATTTCATCCACTATATAAAAAAATCTATCATATCTCTTCATTGTGTATGAAATTTATGGTTTTCGTTGGTGCAAATCCAATCACCTCAATTTAAGGTGAGAGACAATTTTCCATTGATAGCAAACGGTTATCTATTAAGCGGAAGAAATCTTATTTAAAAAAGAAAAAGATTAGGTCCCCACTTTGGCAAGAACGGACTAACAGGGTCAGCTACCCAGCTAACTTTCATAATTAAATACCGTTACTGTATAGGTAGATCTCATTGTGAAAGACCTATTATTGGATAATTCATGGGTAGAGCCAAAGAGTGGGAACTATACAAGTTCCCAATAACATAAAGTAAAGGCTCCGGTGTATAGAAAAGACCTCACCGTTTAAGAAGTAACCATAAAAACGATGGAACCCATCTTCTTTTTTTATTTACTCTATTTTTAGACACCTAACAGAAGACAATTTCGTATTTCGCAGTGAAATATCTAAAAAAATGGTGGTCGGGGAGGTTATAGTAGCCAAAGCCATTGGAATTTTAATTTTATACATTGGAAAAATCCGTTTTGTTATTAATAGACTAGGAAAGGGGAAAAGAATAACTGAAAGAACGGAAATCAATTAGTTATTCATCAAAGGTTCATTTATTCAATGACTAGAATTAAACGGGGATATGTAGCTCGGAGACGTAGAACAAAAATGCGTTTATTTGCATCAAGCTTTCGAGGAGCTCATTCAAGACTTACTCGAACTATTACTCAACAGAAAATAAGAGCTTTGGTTTCGGCTCATCGGGATAGGGATAGGCAAAAGAGAAATTTTCGTCGTTTGTGGATCACTCGAATAAACGCAGTAATTCGCGAAAATAGAGTAACTTATAGTTATAGTAGATTAATACACGATCTATATAAGAAACAGTTGCTTCTTAATCGTAAAATACTTGCACAAATAGCTATATTCAATAGGAATTCTTTTTACATGATTTCCAATGAGATCATAAACGAAGTAGAATCCACCGGAATAATTTAAACGGAGTTCCCCGGAGAATGAACTCCGGGAGGATAGAAATTACTATGAGTAAATATTTTAAAATATTCAAAATGAATAAACACGTTCAATAAAAAAGTTTATTCTTTTCCGATTTAGTATTTATATTACGACACGATAACTCAATCTAGATTCTCGGATTTTTCGAGCAAAAAAAAGTACCAATCCGAACTCAAAGGAGGAATTCTAATTCCAGTGAAGGAAGAGTAAGGCTAGTTATTACTAGTTCCTAGTTCTAAGACCAGTAGTTCTGGGGGCCGACTCGGTTCTTTCAAATTGTTTCTCATTATTGAGAAAGGGTAACAAAGATAAAATACGAGCTTGTTTTATGGCAGTAGTAATTAATCGTTGTTGTTTCAAGGTCAATCTATTCACCCGTCTAGATAATATTTTTCCTTGTTCACTAATAAATCGACTAATTAAACTCATGTTTCTATAATCAATTTGATCCCCCGATTCAATCGGGGGCAAACGCTTACGAAAAGTTCTCTTGGATTTAAGAAAAGGTCGCTTGGATTTATCCATGGTTTGTTTATTCCTTATCCAGAAAATCCTATTAATGAATTAGAATTCAGAAATAGGATTTTTTTTATTTATATATGTTATATATAATGTTATTTTTTCTATTTCCTTAGGAGGTACTCTATTTTTTTATCTCCCCATGAATGGTATGTTTGGAACAATAGCGACAGAATTTTTTCAATTCTAATCGATTAGGCGTATTCTGTCGGTTCTTTTGAGTAATATATCTGGAAATACCCATCGATCTCTTACTCTTATTAGCACCGTTTCGGACACAAGCGGTACATTCCAAAATTACTCTTAGTCGGACATCTTTACCCTTAGCCATGAACCTCCTTTTCATTTTTGATTTACTCAACTCTTCTATTTTCAATTTGAAACAAAGGCAGGAAAAAAATAGAAGTTACTCACTAAAAGATCAATAATGAAAATCTTAGTAAATGTAAATAATAAGTAATACAATGATTTCTAAACTCTTGCCTTAGACTCACATTTCTACCCCCACCCCATTCCGATATTCATGTAATTCAAACTTGAATCTGAGTCTCACAGACATTGAATCCGTTTTGATTCTTTCTCTTTCCTCCCTTATTCTAAAGGGAAAAAAGAGAAAAGAAAAGAAAGGAGGGATTACAGATATTTGATTGTATCTTTAATCTTTTTAATTCCTTTCCATGTCAATAACTAGAATGAAAAAAAGGGGAATGTCAACGCATCCGGAAAAAAGCGATTAATCTCTATCAATAAACCCGCTAAAGCTCCAAACCATAACGTGCTTAGAACTGGTGCCACAGAGAGATATGTTTTTAGATCTCGCATTCAAAACCCTCCTTCTTTTATTGTAATACATAAAATAATGCATATATGATCAGATGCATATGTAGTTAAGGACCTCTTCTAGTTGTACACAGAATCCCTAATTCAAATTGAATTATACAATAATCTAGTAAATCAGACTTTTCTTTTATTAAAAAAGAAAAAAATACCCCCTACTTACCGAGTATTTCCTAAAATACTAATTTATATATTATACTTTTACGGTGGGTCCTGTATTTCTTATAAGTCTTTTACTATTATATGTTAAATGAGACCAAAAAGACGAAATGGGCAGAAAATTTATGTATATCTGTGGAGAAAATAACAATGTGGAAAACAAGACAGGAATTCTCTACAATGACACTGTAGAGAAATTGAAGGGATGTAGCGCAGCTTGGTAGCGCGTTTGTTTTGGGTACAAAATGTCACGGGTTCAAATCCTGTCATCCCTACTTATTACTGTTCAAAAGACAAAAGAGCAGTAACGAGGGATCTGTTGAGATCGATTCAAAACAAAAGAGAATCCTTTTCTTTACGGTCTTATCTAGAAAGCGCTCTTAGTTCAGTTCGGTAGAACGTGGGTCTCCAAAACCCGATGTCGTAGGTTCAAATCCTACAGAGCGTGATTTTTTTCTTCTTAGATCGAATTGAAATAAATTCAGTAACTTGTACAGCAATCGGAATTTGACCTCCTGTAAACGAAAACGAGGAGGTCAATTCAAAAAGGAGATGTTAATTAATCAAAGGTCCAACTGATCACCCCGCCTGTATTGTAAATATGCAGTTACGAATAATCCAGCCAAAGTAATAGGAATTAGGCCTAACACGATTCCAAATAGAGAAACTTCAATCATTTCATTTTGTTTGAAAGGAGAAAAAAATAGGTAATATCTATACCTAAATATTAATCCGAATTGGCATGAATCTCAATGACCAAGAATGGACAATTGGCGCGTTAAGTAACTATAGAATACAAGTAATCTCGCCGAAATGATTGATTTTATGGATTTTGTTTTTCAAATATTCATTTTAAATAAGTCGTATTTTGCTCAGACCAATCAATAGAGCTGACGTTATAGTTAAAGCCGCTAGTAGAAAACCGAAATAACTGGTTATAGTAAGCATGAAGGAGCTAAATGAAATTTTTTTATGCATATAGTTCTAAAGCACTTACCTAATTTTCTATTTTT